ATCGAGAAAATCATAACTATACTTAACAACAAAATACTAGAAAAAGCCCAAATACGCCGAAGATTTTTTGTTGTCGTCGGAAAAAGGAGAAGTCCCACTCCTATTAACAAAGGAACCGGAAGCGGAGTGAAGGGTATGATCCATGCATATTGGTATATATGTTCCATAATCAAATATCTAAATTTTTTATTTAAATTTTATTTTTTGTTTACGATTCGCCGGTTCTTGCCTCTTTTGAATTGAAAGAAGCCAATAAAAAAAATCAAGTTTTTATTTTACATAACTTAAAAAAATAGAATTTGTTAATTTACTATTTTATATTAAATAAAATTTTTAATTAATATTATTAAACATTTTTTATTTTAATATTCAAACCAAGAAGTTCTAATTGGTCAAATAATTAATTTGTTAGTATTAGTAAAAGTAAATCCTTAATTATTTAAGTAAATGTAAAATGTTGAAGTCTCTGAAGTAGGAATCAAAAAAAATTCTACTTTCATTTACAGTTAAGTTATTTATAATATATATAATAAAGATAAAAAAATTAGACTAAAAAATAGTATGAATCAGAAGATCTACTAAAAATCTAATAAACAATCTAATAAAAAAATAAGTAATACAAAAAACTAGGAACTAGTTATTTTAATAAGTTTATTCAGTAGTTTATTCATAATTATTAACTGGTTTTACGAAAAATTATTTGATTGTCTTCCGTTCCAAACGAAAAACAAAAAAACATAGAAAAATATTCTTTTTTTTTTTTTATAGTTATATATTTTATATAGTTTATAGAAAAAAAGGATATGATACCTCTTACTTTACTTTACTACTTTACCATAACATAGAATAAAAAAAAATCACTAAAATGTCTCAAATTATGGATTCTTTAAACAAATTAATTTATGGGATTAAATTATGGATATCATTTCAATTTGAAAATTGGAAATTCGATTTATTTAGATTTTCGAAAAAAAAAGAAAAAATTCAAGCTTTTCAATTAAGATTTGCTAACTTAAATTTTTCGATGTGGCTTAATATGCACATGTAAATTAAATGAAATACAGCAAAAATATACAAAATATATAGAGATCTTAAGTATAAGTAGAAATTTTGATTAATTATTTAATTTTTATTAAATTTATTCATCAATTTCGCACGAAGTATTTTAAATTATAAATAAATATTATACTCCATAGAAAATTTTGTTTCTCTTAATTGAATATTTTAGGTTTTTTTAATATAATATATATATATATTTCATATATTTTTAGTTAGATTATGCTTTTCTATAATGAAAAACTTGACAAAGAGGCCCTGTATGGTATAGAATCTAAAAAATACATGGATAATGATATAGTAAACAAAGATTCGTTTGACCAATAGATGTTTTTCACATCCAACTACAACAATGAGTAATACATTTTAAATGGCAGTTCCAAAAAAACGTACTTCTATTTCCAAAAAGCATATTCGTAAAAATTTTTGGAAAAAAAAGGGATATTGGGCAGCGTTAAAAGCTTTTTCTATAGCAAAATCTCTTTATTCCGGGAATTCAACTTTGTTTATAGAAAAAAAAAATAAAAAAAAAATCTTCATCGGATACGGACAATCGAAATACGAACAATAGAAGTCGGCCTAACACAAAAAATCTTATAACAAATTGGAACGATGACACTTCATAGTAAAGAAAGTAAAACGATTCTACTCTACTATAGTAGGAATCAAAAAATATTTAAGCATAAATAAAGGAGTTTTATATGATTTATCCGTCTTTTCTACTAGGTAATTCCGCATCTCTGGCTATGAAGCTAATGAATTCGGTCGTTGTGGTCGGACTCTATTATGGATTTCTGACCACATTATCCATAGGCCCTTCTTATCTCTTACTTCTCCAAGCTCATTTTCAGGTTATAGAAGAAGGAGAAGAAGAAGCAATCGAGAAGGAGGTAGCCGCATCAACTGGTTTTACGATAGGACAGCTCCTGATGTTCATATCGATCTATTATAGGCCTCTGCGTCTTGTATTGAGTAGGCCTCGTACAATAACTTTCATAACTGTACCTTATCTTTACCTTCATTACATGTGGTACAGTTACGAAGACTTTTTTGTTGATGATGGGTCTACGCGCAAAAATTCAATGCGTACGCGTAATCTCAGCATTCAATGTATATTCCTGAATAATCTCTTTTTTCAATTATTGAGCCATTTCTTTTTTTTCCCAAGTACAATGTTTTTCAGATTACTCAACGTTTATATGTTTCGATACAACAACAAGATATTATTTTTAACAAGTAGTTTTGTTGGTTGGTTAATTGGTCACATTTTATTCATGAAATCGGTTAGATTCGTATTAGTATGGATACAGCAAAATTATTTGGTTAGATCGACTAAGTGCATTAGGTCTAAAAAGTACCTTTTCTATGTGTTTCGATTTTATCAGAATTTGATCTTCGATTTGAGAAATTCTTTTGGTCTAATCGGTGGTATTCTCGTATTTTTTACATGTCTACTCATTTTTAACAAAATGCCGTTACCTATTTTGACTTATAAACCGAAAGAAGCCGAAGTGGAAATAGATCCGAAAAAAGCTGAAGAATATTTTTATAGAATAGGCCTAGCGAAAGAAGGGGAATTTACCAAAGAAGAGCCTTCTCCTCCCCTTTTTAAACTTTTTAAAGTTTTTAAAGAAGCATTCTATAAAAAAATACCAACTTCTGATCAAAATGATGGAAAAAAAAGAATTTCTTTTTCACATCCACCTAGTTTAGCCGCTTTCTCGGAAATGATACAAAAAAACACTTCTTTGTCTACAACAGAAAAATTATCATCTGATGAACTGTACAATTATGGGATTCGTACCAATGAACAAAAAAAGAACAGCTTAAGCACTGAATTTTCTAAAAAAATTGCAGTTTTAGACAGAAAAGGGCTAAAAGAGATAAATGTATTGGAAAAAAAAACTCGATTAGCCGATAAAAAAAAAGATAAAATACAATATTTACAAAAAACATCTGATACCCCCTTAAGGGGATCCTCTCGTGGACACCCCAAAAAGCCACCTGCACCCACACCCTTCAAAAGATTAACTGACCTCTTCTTTCTTCCACCCGAAGCTCAACTTATAAAAAATAATGAAAGGTACCTAGAAAAATGTAGACCCGACGCGATAATTATAGCAGAATTTAGGTATTTCATGTCTTTTATAAACGATTCCTTGGCTCAAAGTAAAGGGTTTCATCAAAATTTTATTGAAAGGGAGGGAAAAATCTCAGAATTTGAACGTTTGGTTTATTACTCTTCTTTCGAAGATGTCCTTCTTACTATAGAAGAATTGGAAAACGAACCGACCGAAAGGGAAAAAATAGACGAACAAATAATGGAGGCCGAAAGAGCCTGGGAGGAGGAGTATACGTACGGTCAACCACTAAGGGCTGCGCTTCTAGGCGCCCAGGCAATTCTTAGAAAATATATTATATTCCCTTTATTGATAGCAGCGAAAAATATTGGCCGTATGTTATTATTGCAACAGCCTGAGTGGTCGCAAGATTTCAAAGAGTGGAAGAACGAAGTATATATAATATGTACCTATAACGGTATTCCATTCTCAACCGAAAAACTTCCTGAATACTGGTCAGAAGACGGTTTCCAGATAATGGTAGTATCTCCTTTCCGCCTAAAGCCTTGGCACGACGGATATAGGCCTTTTGATCGAGACCCTTATCAAGTTGTTAATAAATTTGATAGTTATGATGAAGTTGGTCCTACAGAAAAAAGAGGGTCTTTTAAAGAAAAAAGCCAATTTATAAACAAGGGTATAGCGAATGAAAAAATAATTGAAAGAGATAAAAAAAAAGAATCATTATCTTACAGAATTTTTAAAAAAATGAAGGAACTGCTTAAAAATAAAAGTAAAGAACTTGAGCAATTCTATCAAAAATTGGATCAAAAGTTTATTAATTTTATTATAAAATTTCGGAAATTATATAATAATATTAAGCAATCAAATAATAATATTAAGCAATCAAATAATAATATTAAGCAACCAAATAATAATACTAAGCAACCAAATAATAATACTAAGCAACCACGTAAAAATAAAAGATTTGAGCCAGTACGTAAAGCATTTGAGCGAATACGTCAAATATTTGCGCGAATACGTCAAGTGTTTGCGCGAGTACGTCAAAGAATGTATCTATTTTGGAAAAAGTATAATATTAAGCAATTATGTAAAAAGATAATAAGATTTGAGCCAGTACGTAAAGCATTTGAGCGAATACGTCAAATATTTGCGCGAATACGTCAAGTGTTTGCGCGAGTACGTCAAAGAATGTATCTATTTTGGAAAAAGTATAATATTAAGCAATTATGTAAAAAGATAATAAGATTTGAGCCAGTACGTAAAGCATTTGAGCGAATACGTCAAATATTTGCGCGAATACGTCAAGTTTTTTTTGAGCCAGTACGTCGAGTGTTTGCGCGAGTACGTCAAAGAATGTATCTATTTTGGAAAAAGTATAATATTAAGCTATTCCGTAAAAAGAAAAGATTTGAGCCGGTACGTAAAGCATTTGAGCGAATACGTCAAATATTTGCGCGACTATGCCAAGTTTTTGAGCCAGTACGTCAAGTTTTTGAGCCAGTACGTCAAGTTTTTGAGCCAGTACGTCAAAGATTTGAGCGAGTACGTCGAGTGTTTGAGCGAGTACGTCAAAGAATGTATCCATTTCGTAAAAAGTATGATATTAATAATAAGATTAAGAATAAGAAATTACGCAAAAATAAACTTCGGGAATCATATAAAAAACATCAGGAATTATATAAAGAGGAATTATATAAACAACTTTGGAAATTACATAAACAAATTTGGGAATTACATAAAAGGGAATTATATAATAAACTTCAGGAATTCTATAATAAATATAAGGAATTCTATAATAAATATAAGGAATTCTATAATAAATTTAAGCAATTCAATAATAAATATAAGGAAGCATCTAAAAAACTTCAGGAATTATATAATAAAAAAGATGAAAAAAAAAGCTGAAGAAAAAGCTGAAGAAAAAGATATTGAATTGGCGCCGTATAAGCCTCCTATACATTCGTATCCTTCACTTAAGTAAGCTTCGTACTCGTATGTATACCGGAGATGGGTATACGTTTTATAGAACTTGGCGTAATGCTAATATGAGGAGGCAGACGGGTGGAGGTACCCCTGCTCTTCCTCCGTTGCCGGAGGAGGAGCCTCCTACATCTTTATCAAAATTTTTACAAAAAGGAATATTAATTATTGAAGGATATCCAGCGTCTATGTCTATAAATAATGGGAATTTTCTTATGTATCAAATGATAGGTATTTCACGGGCTCATAGGAGTAGACACAAAATTAATCAAAAAATATACAGATACATAGACAAAAACAATTCTGATTTGCTTATTCTTGAAAATATTTTATTACCTAGACGTCGTCGAGAATTGAGAATTCTAACTTGTTTCAACCCAAGGAATAATAAAGTTGTGGATAAAAACCCAGTATTTTACAATGGGAATAGGGTAAAAAACGGTAGTCAATTTTTTGATAAAAGCAAAGATCTTGATCGAGATAAAAAGAAACTTATCAAATTCAAATCCTTTCTTTGGCCGAATTATCGATTAGAGGATTTAGCTTGTATGAATCGTTATTGTATCCATACTAATAACGGCAGTCGTTTTAGTATGTTAAGAATACGTATGTATCCGCGATTAAAAACTCATTTATGATACATTTATCTTATATATTCCTTATCGTCTAGTAGATAAATAGATGCGCACGCGCCTTGTCTTAGCGTCCAATTTCGATACATGATACTAATTCGATAACGTATCAATTAGATCCAGAAATGAATCAACAGAAATTTCTTTATTCATTTTATCAAAATGAATAAAGAAAATTCTGATTATTATGTGTACCAGATAAAAATAGCTGGCATTATTATTACTGATCGGCAAAATTCCATATTTGGTAAAAAAAAAAAGAAGTTTTAAATTTTATGACAAAAAAATCATTCATATCTGTTATTTCGCATGAAGAAAAAGAAGAAAACAGGGGGTCCGTTGAATTTCAAGTATTCCGTTTTAGCAATAAGATAGGAAGACTTACTTCACATTTGGAATTGCACAAAAAAGACTATTCATCTCAGAGAGGTCTACGAAAAATTCTAGGAAAACGGCAACGACTACTGGCTTATTTGTTAAAAAAAGATGGAGTACGCTATAAAGAATTAATCAGTCAATTGAACATTCGAAAGCTAAAATAAAAACACGTTAATTTGAAGAGTCGTTTTGAATTATTTGATTTATTAGATCTTGAATTTTGATGAACTTCTTTTTGTTTTCAGCAATTCATGGAAAACTGAATAATGAATCGGGGAAAACCTATGGCTGTACCAACTACAAGAAAAGACCTCATGATAGTCAATATGGGTCCTCACCATCCATCCATGCATGGCGTTCTCCGACTTATCCTTACTTTAGACGGTGAAGATGTTATTGACTGTGAACCAATATTGGGTTATTTACACAGAGGGATGGAAAAAATTGCGGAAAACCGAACAATTATACAATATCTGCCTTATGTAACACGTTGGGATTATTTAGCCACTATGTTCACCGAAGCAATAACGGTAAATGGGCCAGAACAATTGGGAAATATTCAAGTACCTAAGAGGGCTAGCTATATCAGAGTGATTATGCTGGAGTTAAGTCGTATAGCTTCTCATTTGTTATGGCTCGGCCCTTTTATGGCAGATATTGGCGCGCAGACCCCCTTCTTCTATATTTTCAGAGAAAGAGAATTGGTATATGATTTATTCGAAGCTGCCACCGGTATGAGAATGATGCATAATTATTTTCGTATCGGCGGAGTAGCTGCCGATATACCTTATGGATGGATAGATAAATGTTTAGATTTTTGTGATTATTTTTTAACAGGGATTGCTGAATACCAAAAACTTATTACACGAAATCCTATTTTTTTAGAACGAGTTGAAGGAGTGGGCATTATTGGTGGAGAAGAGGCAATAAATTGGGGTTTATCGGGACCAATGCTACGAGCTTCCGGAATACAATGGGATCTTCGTAAAGTTGATCATTATGAGTGTTACGACGAATTTGATTGGGAAGTCCAATGGCAAAAAGAAGGAGATTCATTAGCTCGTTATTTAATACGAATCGGTGAAATGGCAGAATCCATCAAAATTATTCAACAGGCTCTAGAAGGAATTCCAGGGGGTCCCTATGAGAATTTAGAAATCCGACGCTTTAATAGAATAAAATATCCTGAATGGAATGATTTTGAATATCGATTCATTAGTAAAAAGCCATCCCCTGCTTTTGAATTGTCGAAACAAGAACTTTATGTAAGAGTCGAAGCCCCAAAGGGGGAATTGGGAATATTTTTGATAGGAGATCAGAGTGTTTTTCCTTGGAGATGGAAAATTCGTTCCCCGGGTTTTATCAATTTGCAAATTCTTCCTCAGTTAGTTAAAAAAATGAAATTGGCTGATATTATGACGATACTAGGTAGCATAGATATTATTATGGGAGAAGTTGATCGTTGAAATGATAATTGATACAACAGAAGTACAAGCTATCAAGTCTTTTTCCAGATTAGAATCCTTAAAAGAGGTTTATGAAACTATATGGATGCTTGTCCCTATTTTGATTCTCATATTGGGAATCACAACAGGTGTACTAGTAATTGTGTGGTTAGAAAGAGAAATATCCGCAGGTATACAACAACGTATTGGACCTGAATACGCCGGCCCTTTGGGAATTCTTCAAGCTCTAGCAGACGGGATAAAATTACTTTTGAAAGAGAACCTTCTTCCATCTAGGGGGGATACACGTTTATTTAGTATCGGACCCTCTATAGCAGTCATATCAATTCTACTAAGTTATTCAGTAATTCCTTTTGGCTATCGCCTTATTCTAGCCGATCTCAGTATTGGTGTTTTTTTATGGATTGCCGTTTCAAGTATTGCTCCAATTGGACTTCTTATGTCAGGATATGGATCAAATAATAAATATTCCTTTTTAGGTGGTCTACGGGCTGCTGCTCAATCAATTAGTTATGAAATACCATTAACTCTATGTGTGTTATCAACATCTCTACGTGTGATTCGTTGAGACATAAGTCTTCCTCCATTTCTTTTTAGGTTTCTAAGAATAAAAATTAAACGTATTAAATAGATATATCTTTCTTTCTTTTTTTATTCACTAGCCCGGATTGCTAAACTAAACTAGATAGTTAGATGAGTGAAAGAAAACAGCTTCGAAATTCGCAGTAAAAAATTTGAATCTCATTTCCTATGTACAAGGGTTAAACGAAAATAAACATAAGCAGTCAAGACTCTTTACCCCAAGATTGGTTAATAAGTCATCATGTCTTGAAGCGGGTTGAAAAGAACAACTCTATGGAGCTTTTACTATCTTTTGTATGTATTCCCATACATGAATTACCATAGAGATTGAGAAAAAATGAGTGGATGATTAGGAACACAAAAGTACACAAAGGATTCGTAATAGAGATTATGTAAGTTATTCGAAGAGACTTTTATACATAAAAGAAATACTAATTAGGGCTTTAAATTTGTAGAAACGATCAAGTAGTACTCCCAAAAATGAAATTCCGATCCAGAGTATGATCCTATCCACCGATTATATGAATAACTATCAGTAACGAAGTAATCCTTTACCCTTTCTTTCTTTTATTTAGGTTTAATATAAAAGTAAAGTAAAGGAACGAAAAGAAAGTATGGAATTGCAAAAAAAATCTTTTTTATCTGATATCCATATTAATGGAAATGAAATTTTTGTCATGTCATAAATAATGAATGTTTAATTCTTTTTTTTCGGAATCGAAAAAAAAGTGAACTATTTATTGATATTGGTAATAAAGAGTATTTTTTTTGAAGGATCTAAGTTATTACTCAATAAAAAAATTGAAATTCTTAAACTTAAAGTAAGGGATAAGATCAATTCCGAAGCACTTTTTTTATAGTATAGCAGACAGAATTCCATTAGTCTAATTCAGGAACTTTCGATTGATTTTAACTTTATCTATCCTACAAGTATATCAAGATTAAATAAAGAATATCTAATCAGTCCCTAGATTTATTTATGGCTCTCGAGGAGCCGTATGAGGTGAAAATCTCATGTACGGTTCTGGAATAGCGATGATAAGAGTGATCTTATCATCGACTATGATTATCTAACAGTTCAAGTACAGTTGATATAGTTGAGGCGCAGTCAAAATATGGTTTTTGGGGATGGAATTTGTGGCGGCAACCTATAGGGTTTATTGTTTTTATAATTTCTTCTCTAGCCGAATGCGAGAGATTGCCTTTTGATTTACCAGAAGCAGAAGAAGAATTAGTAGCAGGTTATCAAACCGAATATTCGGGTATCAAATTTGGTTTATTTTATGTTGCTTCCTATTTAAATCTACTAGTCTCTTCACTATTTGTAACAGTTCTTTACTTGGGTGGTTGGAATCTCTCTATTCCATACATATTGATTCCTGAGTTTTTGGAAATAAATAAAGCGTATGGAGTCTTTGGAACAACAATTGGTATTTTCATTACATTAGCGAAAACTTTTTTGTTCTTGTTCATTCCTATCACAACAAGGTGGACTTTACCTAGACTGAGAATGGACCAATTATTAAATCTTGGATGGAAATTTCTTTTACCTATTTCTTTAGGTAATCTATTATTAACAACTTCTTCCCAACTCCTTTCATTATAAATTTATATAAAAAAAATCGAATAGAATATTTGATATTCACTATATTCAAATTCAAATATTCAAATTCAATTCACAACTTGTATCAAACAAGAGAAAGAAACAAAATCCAATTTATTATTGATATTTACTATATGTTCCCTATGGTAACTGGGTTCATCAATTATGGTCAACAAGCAGTACGGGCGGCAAGGTACATTGGTCAAAGTTTTATGATTACCCTATCTCATGCCAACCGTTTACCCGTAACTATTCAATACCCTTATGAAAAATTGATCACATCGGAGCGTTTTCGTGGTCGAATACACTTTGAATTTGATAAATGCATTGCTTGTGAAGTATGTGTTCGTGTATGTCCTATAGATCTACCTGCTGTTGATTGGAAATTGGAAACGGATATTCGAAAGAAACGATTGTTTAATTACAGCATTGATTTCGGAATCTGTATATTTTGTGGTAATTGTGTTGAGTATTGCCCAACAAATTGTTTATCAATGACTGAAGAATATGAGCTTTCTACTTATGATCGTCACGAATTAAATTATAATCAAATTGCTCTGGGTCGTTTACCAATATCAATAACGGATGATTACACAATTCGAACAATTTTGAATTCGCCTCAAACAAAAGAGAAATCTCATAACAAATGAGAAATCTTGTGATGGAAGAAATTACTAAGGTTCTTTTATTTAATTTTAAATTTAAATTCAAAAAGTTGATTTTTTTATTTTGGTCAAAAATTACAAACCCCGACTATTCTATTCACTATTCTATTGATTGATGAAAATCACAACTTAATTTGTATTGAAAATCTGTTTACTGTAATGATTTCCAATAGTTTTAGTTTCGAACGACTCTTTCAGATAAAAAAAGAATGCGATGGGTCCAATAACTTTAATATGTATATCAAATTAGGATTTCATTTAATTAGCAATAATTAGTAGCGCATGAACTTCTTTTTTCCTGTCCAAGTCAATAAGATCATGAAAAATTCCTATTTTTTTATCTCTTATTTTACATATAATGGATTTAACTGGAGCAATACATGATTTTCTTTTAGTCTTTCTGGGGTCAGGTCTTATATTAGGGGGTCTCGGAGTGGTATTATTTACCAATCCTATTTTTTCTGCCTTTTCACTGGGATTGGTTCTTGTTTGTATATCTTTATTTTATATTCTAGCAAACTCGCATTTTGTAGCTTCTGCACAACTCCTTATTTATGTAGGAGCTATAAATGTTTTAATAATATTTGCTGTAATGTTCATGAGTGGGCCAGAATATGGCAAAGATTTTCATCTTTGGACTGTTGGGGATGGGGCTATTTCGTTGGTTTGTACAAGTCTTTTTGTTTCATTAATTATTACTATTCTAAATACGTCATGGTATGGGATTATTTGGACTACAAGATTAAACCAGATTCTAGAACAAGATTTGATAAATACTAGTCAACAAATTGGAATTCATTTATCAACAGATTTTTTTCTTCCATTTGAACTCATTTCAATAATTCTTTTAGTTGCTTTAATAGGTGCAATTTCTGTGGCTCGCCAATAAGTCAATAATTTATTTTTAAAACTAGCAATCCAAATAAAAATGAAATTTTATCCTATTCATTTCCATTCAATTTTATTCGAATTGATGCATAAAACGGAAATACTTTATAGATAGTTAGATTTATTAACAAACAAACTATTTTTTTAGTCATCGATTTGAACGTTTGTTTCGTTTCGTAAAAAAAAAATTGCATTGAATTAACTCCTCCAATCTGGACGATTGACTAAAAATGAGCTATTATGATTTAAAAGAAGCCGCTATGGTGAAATTGGTAGACACGCTGCTCTTAGGAAGCAGTGCGAGAGCATCTCGGTTCGAGTCCGAGTAGCGGCATGCCATCGTACAAATTAAAAAAAGGATTCAATAGTTCTATAATGAATAATGAAATGAATTTCATTTATTATTTCCATTTCCTAATATGCAATTGGAGGATTTCTTTTTTTTTATGATATTTTCGACTTTAGAGCATATTTTAACTCATATTTCCTTTTCAATGGTTTCCATTGTAATTATACTTCAGTTGATAACTTTATTAGTCAATGAGATAGTAGGACTATATGATTCATTTGAAAGGGGCATGATAATTACTTTTTTCTGTCTAACAGGCTTATTAGTTACTCGTTGGCTTTATTGGAAACATTTCCCATTAAGTGATCTATATGAATCATTAATCTTCCTTTCTTGGAGTTTCTACATTATTCATATGATTCTTTATTTTAAAAAACAGAAAAAAAATCTAAGTGCAATAACCGCGCCAAGTGCTATTTTTACCCAAGGGTTTGCTACTTCGGGACTCTTAACGGAAATGGATCGATCCGCAATATTAGTACCCTCCCTCCAATCTCATTGGTTAATGATGCATGTAAGTATGATGGTCTTGGGTTATGCAGCTCTTTTATGCGGATCATTATTATCAATAACACTTTTAATCATTACATTTCAAAAAGAAATAAAAAAAGATATAATAAGGATTTTTGATAAAAGAAAACATTTATTAAATGATTCATCTTTCTTCGGTGAGATTCAATACATGAATGAAAAAGGCAATATTTTACAAAGCACTTCTCTCCTTTCGGTTCGGAATTTTTACAGGTCTCAGTTGATTGAACAACTGGATTTTTGGGGTTATCGTGTTATTAGTCTAGGATTTTTCTTTTTAACCACAGGTATTCTTTCGGGAGCAGTATGGGCCAATGAGGCATGGGGATCATATTGGAATTGGGACCCAAAGGAAACTTGGGCATTTATTACTTGGACCCTATTTGCTATTTATTTACATGTTAGAACAAATAAAAATTTGCAGAGTGCCGATTCTGCAATTGTGGCTTTTATAGGCTTTCTTATAATTTGGATATGTTATTTTGGGGTCAATCTATTAGGAATAGGGCTACATAGTTATGGTTCATTTACATTAACACTTAATTAAATTGAAGAAAGGGACTTGCGAATCTAAACATAGGACAAGGCCTAAGCAAGTTTCTTATAAACATTTAAAGAAAGTTTTAAATGGTTCTCGCAAACGTCAAACATGACTGATTATAATTTCAATTCGGTCTGGCCTTTCTTCTTCTTGACTTTATGTAAAGAAGAAGAAAGACTTTTTTTTTCATTTTTTTTCTTTTATTTAATGAAATGAAAGGAAAGCTATCTATAAAAAAAATTGGATAGAACAGCTTCCGCCTTCTCCACTGATAGTGAGAGAGCGAAATCCGGGTAAACGCCAATACCTATTACTGGTAGAAAGATAGAAGTCGAAACAAATAACTCGCGCGGTCCGGAATCAAAAAAATAAGAGTTTGGAATATTAAATAACTTATATCCATAGAACATTTGACGTGACATAGATAATGAATAAATAGGAGTTAATATCATTCCAATTCCCATTCCAAAAAAAATTAGTATTTTGGGTAGTAAAAGATATTTTTGGCTGGTAATTATTCCACAAAATACTATTAATTCTGCAATGAAACCACTCATGCCCGGTAAGGCAAGGGATGCCAGCGAAAAGCTACTGAAAAGTGTGAATATTTTTGGCATTGGAATAGCTATTCCGCCCATTTCGTCGAGATAAACAAGACATATTCTATCGTAACTAGTTCCCGCTAAGAAAAAAAGTGCGGCACCAATAAAGCCATGAGAGATTATTTGTAAAATGGCTCCATTAAGTCCCGTATCGGTTATAGAACTAATTCCTATAATTATGAAACCCATGTGAGATACAGAGGAATAGGCTATTCTTTTTTTTAAATTACGTTGCCCAAGAGATGTTGAAGCTGCATAGATTATTTGTATTGTGCCTATTATTATCAACCAAGGGGAAAATTTAAAATGAGCATGAGGTAATAGTTCCATATTGATACGAACCAATCCATACGCTCCCATTTTTAATAAGATTCCGGCTAGAAGCATACAAGTACTGTAATGTGCTTCTCCATGGGTATCTGATAACCATGTATGTAAAGGAATAATCGATAATTTGACAGCAAAAGCAATAAAAAATCCAATATAGAATATTATTTCTAATGCGAGAGGATACGATTGATTAACTAATGTTTCAAAATTTAATGTTGGTTCATTGGAACCATATAAACCAACACCCAGAGCTCCCAGCAATAGGAAAATGGAACCCCCTGCAGTATACAAAATAAACTTAGTAGCTGAATAGAGACGTTTCTTTCCTCCCCACATAGATAAAAGTAGATAAACAGGAATTAATTCTAATTCCCACATTATGAAAAAAAGTAAAAGGTCTCGGGACGAAAACGATCCTATTTGGCCACTGTACATTGCTAACATCATGAAATAGAATAATCGAGAATTTCGAGTAACCGGCCAAGCCGCTAACGTAGCTAAAGTAGTGATGAATCCCGTCAGTAAAATGGGCCCTATCGAAAGTCCATCTATTCCTAATCTCCAGTGAAAATCAAAAAAATCGATCCATTTATAATCTTCTGCCAGTTGGATTAATGGATCGTCTGGTTGGAAATGATAACAGAATGCGTAGGTTGTTATAAGGAGCTCTAGCATTGAAATACATACTGTATACCACCGGATAACCTTATTTCCTCTATGAGGAAGAAAGAAAATTAAAGAACCTGCAAATATGGGCAAAACTGCAATTGTAGTTAACCAAGGAAAATAATTCATGGTAAAGACAAAATACACTTGATCCAAAAAAACCCGTACCCTGACTATAGTTAGGGTACGGGTTTTTGTCGGTAAAAAAAAAATCCAAATAGAATGGATTCAAGTGGAGTTTTCTGAAACGTATCAATAAGCTAGACCCATACTGCGGGTTGTTTCAGGCCCTAGATAAACTCGAACACTTAAAAAATCGGTTGGACAGGCAGACTCACATCTCTTACAACCAACACAGTCTTCTGTTCTCGGAGCAGAGGCTATTTGTTTAGCCTTACATCCATCCCAAGGTATCATTTCTAATACATCCGTAGGACAAGCTCGTACGCATTGAGTACACCCTATACATGTATCATAAATCTTTACTGAATGTGACATTGAATCTATAATTTTTTTTAACTTCATTAAATTTCGATCTAGTTCTAGTTAAAGTAAATGAATCAAATATTCAAATACCAGACGAATCAATGATTTACCAGAATTTTTGAATTAATCTATTTCTGGATTGGATCGGCTTATTAGAAAATAAAAAAAAAGAGGTCCAAAATACTTTATATTTATTACATTTTTGAAAGTATGATTATACCTTAAGGTACCATACTTAGTAATCTAATTTGAATTGATGACTATTAAAATTAAAATTTCTATAATTCTAATATATCTATAGTCCGAATATAATAGAATAAAAAAAAAAACTACTACTTATTCAATAAATTCGATTGATCGATACGAGTTGATTTTCTGTTACAATAAATTGAGGAAACAATAGCCAGTCCAATAGCCGCTTCAGCGGCTGCAATAGCTATAACAAAAATTGCGAAAATGTTTCCTTTTAATTGGCGACTATCAAAAAAATCAGAAAATGTTACAAAATTTAGATTAACTGCATTCAATAGAAGTTCAAGACACATAAGAGCCCGAACCAAATTTCGGCTCGTGGATAATCCGTAGATTCCTATAGAAAATAAATAGGCACTCAAAACAAGTACATGTTCGAGCATCATTAACCAACTCCTTATCAATCTCGATTCTTTTCAATATGAACAATAATTAAACCGATTTTATTGACTAGAATATAAGAAGTTCGAATAGAGGAGTTTAATTTAAGACTAAAAAAATAGTTTGTTTGTTAATAAATCTAACTATCTATAAAGTATTTCCGTTTTATGCATCAATTCGAATAAAATTGAATGGAAATGAATAGGATAAAATTTCATTTTTATTTGGATTGCTAGTTTTAAAAATAAATTATTGACTTATTGGCGAGCCACAGAAATTGCACCTATTAAAGCAACTAAAAGAATTATTGAAATGAGTTCAAATGGAAGAAAAAAATCTGTTGATAAATGAATTCCAATTTGTTGACTAGTATTTATCAAATCTTGTTCTAGAATCTGGTTTAATCTTGTAGTCCAAATAATCCCATACCATGACGTATTTAGAATAGTAATAATTAATGAAACAAAAAGACTTGTACAAACCAACGAAATAGCCCCATCCCCAACAGTCCAAAGATGAAAATCTTTGCCATATTCTGGCCCACTCATGAACATTACAGCAAATATTATTAAAACATTTATAGCTCCTACATAAATAAGGAGTTGTGCAGAAGCTACAAAATGCGAGTTTGCTAGAATATAAAATAAAGATATACAAACAAGAACCAATCCCAGTGAAAAGGCAGAAAAAATAGGATTGGTAAATAATACCACTCCGAGACCCCCTAATATAAGACCTGACCCCAGAAAGACTAAAAGAAAATCATGTATTGCTCCAGTTAAATCCATTATATGTAAAATAAGAGATAAAAAAATAGGAATTTTTCATGATCTTATTGACTTGGACAGGAAAAAAGAAGTTCATGCGCTACTAATTATTGCTAATTAAATGAAATCCTAATTTGATATACATATTAAAGTTATTGGACCCATCGCATTCTTTTTTTATCTGAAAGAGTCGTTCGAAACTAAAACTATTGGAAATCATTACAGTAAACAGATTTTCAATACAAATTAAGTTGTGATTTTCATCAATCAATAGAATAGTGAATAGAATAGTCGGGGTTTGTAATTTTTGACCAAAATAAAAAAATCAACTTTTTGAATTTAAATTTAAAATTAAATAAAAGAACCTTAGTAATTTCTTCCATCACAAGATTTCTCATTTGTTATGAGATTTCTCTTTTGTTTGAGGCGAATTCAAAATTGTTCGAATTGTGTAATCATCCGTTATTGATATTGGTAAACGACCCAGAGCAATTTGATTATAATTTAATTCGTGACGATCATAAGTAGAAAGCTCATATTCTTCAGTCATTGATAAACAATTTGTTGGGCAATACTCAACACAATTACCACAAAATATACAGATTCCGAAATCAATGCTGTAATTAAACAATCGTTTCTTTCGAATATCCGTTTCCAATTTCCAATCAACAGCAGGTAGATCTATAGGACATACACGAACACATACTTCACAAGCAATGCATTTATCAAATTCAAAGTGTATTCGACCACGAAAACGCTCCGATGTGATCAATTTTTCATAAGGGTATTGAATAGTTACGGGTAAACGGTTGGCATGAGATAGGGTAATCATAAAACTTTGACCAATGTACCTTGCCGCCCGTACTGCTTGTTGACCATAATTGATGAACCCAGTTACCATAGGGAACATATAGTAAATATCAATAATAAATTGGATTTTGTTTCTTTCTCTTGTTTGATACAAGTTGTGAATTGAATTTGAATATTTGAATTTGAATATAGTGAATATCAAATATTCTATTCGATTTTTTTTATATAAATTTATAATGAAAGGAGTTGGGAAGAAGTTGTTAATAATAGATTACCTAAAGAAATAGGTAAAAGAAATTTCCATCCAAGATTTAATAATTGGTCCATTCTCAGTCTAGGTAAAGTCCACCTTGTTGTGATAGGAATGAACAAGAACAAAAAAGTTTTCGCTAATGTAATGAAAATACCAATTGTTGTTCCAAAGACTCCATACGCTTTATTTATTTCCAAAAACTCAGGAATCAATATGTATGGAATAGAGAGATTCCAACCACCCAAGTAAAGAACTGTTACAAATAGTGAAGAGACTAGTAGATTTAAATAGGAAGCAACATAAAATAAACCAAATTTGATACCCGAATATTCGGTTTGATAACCTGCTACTAATTCTTCTTCTGCTTCTGGTAAATCAAAAGGCAATCTCTCGCATTCGGCTAGAGAAGAAATTATAAAAACAATAAACCCTATAGGTTGCCGCCACAAATTCCATCCCCAAAAACCATATTTTGACTGCGCCTCAACTATATCAACTGTACTTGAACTGTTAGATAATCATAGTCGATGATAAGATCACTCTTATCATCGCTATTCCAGAACCGTACATGAGATTTTCACCTCATACGGCTCCTCGAGAGCCATAAATAAATCTAGGGACTGATTAGATATTCTTTATTTAATCTTGATATACTTGTAGGATAGATAAAGTTAAAATCAATCGAAAGTTCCTGAATTAGACTAATGGAATTCTGTCTGCTATACTATAAAAAAAGTGCTTCGGAATTGATCTTATCCCTTACTTTAAGTTTAAGAATTTCAATTTTTTTATTGAGTAATAACTTAGATCCTTCAAAAAAAATACTCTTTATTACCAATATCAATAAATAGTTCACTTTTTTTTCGATTCCGAAAAAAAAGAATTAAACATTCATTATTTATGACATGACAAAAATTTCATTTCCATTAATATGGATATCAGATAAAAAAGATTTTTTTTGCAATTCCATACTTTCTTTTCGTTCCTTTACTTTACTTTTATATTAAACCTAAATAAAAGAAAGAAAGGGTAAAGGATTACTTCGTTACTGATAGTTATTCATATAATCGGTGGATAGGATCATACTCTGGATCGGAATTTCATTTTTGGGAGTACTACTTGATCGTTTCTACAAATTTAAAGCCCTAATTAGTATTTCTTTTATGTATAAAAGTCTCTTCGAATAACTTACATAATCTCTATTACGAATCCTTTGTGTACTTTTGTGTTCCTAATCATCCACTCATTTTTTCTCAATCTCTATGGTAATTCATGTATGGGAATACATACAAAAGATAGTAAAAGCTCCATAGAGTTGTTCTTTTCAACCCGCTTCAAGACATGATGACTTATTAACCAATCTTGGGGTAAAGAGTCTTGACTGCTTATGTTTATTTTCGTTTAACCCTTGTACATAGGAAATGAGATTCAAATTTTTTACTGCGAATTTCGAAGCTGTTTTCTTTCACTCATCTAACTATCTAGTTTAGTTTAGCAATCCGGGCTAGTGAATAAAAAAAGAAAGAAAGATATATCTATTTAATACGTTTAATTTTTATTCTTAGAAACCTAAAAAGAAATGGAGGAAGACTTATGTCTCAACGAATCACACGTAGAGATGTTGATAACACACATAGAGTTAATGGTATTTCATAACTAATTGATTGAGCAGCAGCCCGTAGACCACCTAAAAAGGAATATTTATTATTTGATCCATATCCTGACATAAGAAGTCCAATTGGAGCAATACTTGAAACGGCAATCCATAAAAAAACACCAATACTGAGATCGGCTAGAATAAGGCGATAGCCAAAAGGAATTACTGAATAACTTAGTAGAATTGATATGACTGCTATAGAGGGTCCGATACTAAATAAACGTGTATCCCCCCTAGATGGAAGAAGGTTCTCTTTCAAAAGTAATTTTATCCCGTCTGCTAGAGCTTGAAGAATTCCCAAAGGGCCGGCGTATTCAGGTCCAATACGTTGTTGTATACCTGCGGATATTTCTCTTTCTAACCACACAATTACTAGTACACCTGTTGTGATTCCCAATATGAGAATCAAAATAGGGACAAGCATCCATATAGTTTCATAAACCTCTTTTAAGGATTCTAATCTGGAAAAAGACTTGATAGCTTGTACTTCTGTTGTATCAATTATCATTTCAACGATCAACTTCTCCCATAATAATATCTATGCTACCTAGTATCGTCATAATATCAGCCAATTTCATTTTTTTAACTAACTGAGGAAGAATTTGCAAATTGATAAAACCCGGGGAACGAATTTTCCATCTCCAAGGAAAAACACTCTGATCTCCTATCAAAAATATTCCCAATTCCCCCTTTGGGGCTTCGACTCTTACATAAAGTTCTTGTTTCGACAATTCAAAAGCAGGGGATGGCTTTTTACTAATGAATCGATATTCAAAATCATTCCATTCAGGATATTTTATTCTATTAAAGCGTCGGATTTCTAAATTCTCATAGGGACCCCCTGGAATTCCTTCTAGAGCCTGTTGAATAATTTTGATGGATTCTGCCATTTCACCGATTCGTATTAAATAACGAGCTAATGAATCTCCTTCTTTTTGCCATTGGACTTCCCAATCAAATTCGTCGTAACACTCATAATGATCAACTTTACGAAGATCCCATTGTATTCCGGAAGCTCGTAGCATTGGTCCCGATAAACCCCAATTTATTGCCTCTTCTCCACCAATAATGCCCACTCCTTCAACTCGTTCTAAAAAAATAGGATTTCGTGTAATAAGTTTTTGGTATTCAGCAATCCCTGTTAAAAAATAATCACAAAAATCTAAACATTTATCTATCCATCCATAAGGTATATCGGCAGCTACTCCGCCGATACGAAAATAATTATGCATCATTCTCATACCGGTGGCAGCTTCGAATAAATCATATACCAATTCTCTTTCTCTGAAAATATAGAAGAAGGGGGTCTGCGCGCCAATATCTGCCATAAAAGGGCCGAGCCATAACAAATGAGAAGCTATACGACTTAACTCCAGCATAATCACTCTGATATAGCTAGCCCTCTTAGGTACTTGAATATTTCCCAATTGTTCTGGCCCATTTACCGTTATTGCTTCGGTGAACATAGTGGCTAAATAATCCCAACGTGTTACATAAGGCAGATATTGTATAATTGTTCGGTTTTCCGCAATTTTTTCCATCCCTCTGTGTAAATAACCCAATATTGGTTCACAGTCAATAACATCTTCACCGTCTAAAGTAAGGATAAGTCGGAGAACGCCATGCATGGATGGATGGTGAGGACCCATATTGACTATCATGAGGTCTTTTCTTGTAGTTGGTACAGCCATAGGTTTTCCCCGATTCATTATTCAGTTTTCCATGAATTGCTGAAAACAAAAAGAAGTTCATCAAAATTCAAGATCTAATAAATCAAATAATTCAAAACGACTCTTCAAATTAACGTGTTTTTATTTTAGCTTTCGAATGTTCAATTGACTGATTAATTCTTTATAGCGTACTCCATCTTTTTTTAACAAATAAGCCAGTAGTCGTTGCCGTTTTCCTAGAATTTTTCGTAGACCTCTCTGAGATGAATAGTCTTTTTTGTGCAATTCCAAATGTGAAGTAAGTCTTCCTATCTTATTGCTAAAACGGAATACTTGAAATTCAACGGACCCCCTGTTTTCTTCTTTTTCTTCATGCGAAATAACAGATATGAATGATTTTTTTGTCATAAAATTTAAAACTTCTTTTTTTTTTTACCAAATATGGAATTTTGCCGATCAGTAATAATAATGCCAGCTATTTTTATCTGGTACACATAATAATCAGAATTTTCTTTATTCATTTTGATAAAATGAATAAAGAAATTTCTGTTGATTCATTTCTGGATCTAATTGATACGTTATCGAATTAGTATCATGTATCGAAATTGGACGCTAAGACAAGGCGCGTGCGCATCTATTTATCTACTAGACGATAAGGAATATATAAGATAAATGTATCATAAATGAGTTTTTAATCGCGGATACATACGTATTCTTAACATACTAAAACGACTGCCGTTATTAGTATGGATACAATAACGATTCATACAAGCTAAATCCTCTAATCGATAATTCGGCCAAAGAAAGGATTTGAATTTGATAAGTTTCTTTTTATCTCGATCAAGATCTTTGCTTTTATCAAAAAATTGACTACCGTTTTTTACCCTATTCCCATTGTAAAATACTGGGTTTTTATCCACAACTTTATTATTCCTTGGGTTGAAACAAGTTAGAATTCTCAATTCTCGACGACGTCTAGGTAATAAAATATTTTCAAGAATAAGCAAATCAGAATTGTTTTTGTCTATGTATCTGTATATTTTTTGATTAATTTTGTGTCTACTCCTATGAGCCCGTGAAATACCTATCATTTGATACATAAGAAAATTCCCATTATTTATAGACATAGACGCTGGATATCCTTCAATAATTAATATTCCTTTTTGTAAAAATTTTGATAAAGATGTAGGAGGCTCCTCCTCCGGCAACGGAGGAAGAGCAGGGGTACCTCCACCCGTCTGCCTCCTCATATTAGCATTACGCCAAGTTCTATAAAACGTATACCCATCTCCGGTATACATACGAGTACGAAGCTTACTTAAGTGAAGGATACGAATGTATAGGAGGCTTATACGGCGCCAATTCAATATCTTTTTCTTCAGCTTTTTCTTCAGCTTTTTTTTTCATCTTTTTTATTATATAATTCCTGAAGTTTTTTAGATGCTTCCTTATATTTATTATTGAATTGCTTAAATTTATTATAGAATTCCTTATATTTATTATAGAATTCCTTATATTTATTATAGAATTCCTGAAGTTTATTATATAATTCCCTTTTATGTAATTCCCAAATTTGTTTATGTAATTTCCAAAGTTGTTTATATAATTCCTCTTTATATAATTCCTGATGTTTTTTATATGATTCCCGAAGTTTATTTTTGCGTAATTTCTTATTCTTAATCTTATTATTAATATCATACTTTTTACGAAATGGATACATTCTTTGACGTACTCGCTCAAACACTCGACGTACTCGCTCAAATCTTTGACGTACTGGCTCAAAAACTTGACGTACTGGCTCAAAAACTTGACGTACTGGCTCAAAAACTTGGCATAGTCGCGCAAATATTTGACGTATTCGCTCAAATGCTTTACGTACCGGCTCAAATCTTTTCTTTTTACGGAATAGCTTAATATTATACTTTTTCCAAAATAGATACATTCTTTGACGTACTCGCGCAAACACTCGACGTACTGGCTCAAAAAAAACTTGACGTATTCGCGCAAATATTTGACGTATTCGCTCAAATGCTTTACGTACTGGCTCAAATCTTATTATCTTTTTACATAATTGCTTAATATTATACTTTTTCCAAAATAGATACATTCTTTGACGTACTCGCGCAAACACTTGACGTATTCGCGCAAATATTTGACGTATTCGCTCAAATGCTTTACGTACTGGCTCAAATCTTATTATCTTTTTACATAATTGCTTAATATTATACTTTTTCCAAAATAGATACATTCTTTGACGTACTCGCGCAAACACTTGACGTATTCGCGCAAATATTTGACGTATTCGCTCAAATGCTTTACGTACTGGCTCAAATCTTTTATTTTTACGTGGTTGCTTAGTATTATTATTTGGTTGCTTAGTATTATTATTTGGTTGCTTAATATTATTATTTGATTGCTTAATATTATTATTTGATTGCTTAATATTATTATATAATTTCCGAAATTTTATAATAAAATTAATAAACTTTTGATCCAATTTTTGATAGAATTGCTCAAGTTCTTTACTTTTATTTTTAAGCAGTTCCTTCATTTTTTTAAAAATTCTGTAAGATAATGATTCTTTTTTTTTATCTCTTTCAATTATTTTTTCATTCGCTATACCCTTGTTTATAAATTGGCTTTTTTCTTTAAAAGACCCTCTTTTTTCTGTAGGACCAACTTCATCATAACTATCAAATTTATTAACAACTTGATAAGGGTCTCGATCAAAAGGCCTATATCCGTCGTGCCAAGGCTTTAGGCGGAAAGGAGATACTACCATTATCTGGAAACCGTCTTCTGACCAGTATTCAGGAAGTTTTTCGGTTGAGAATGGAATACCGTTATAGGTACATATTATATATACTTCGTTCTTCCACTCTTTGAAATCTTGCGACCACTCAGGCTGTTGCAATAATAACATACGGCCAATATTTTTCGCTGCTATCAATAAAGGGAATATAATATATTTTCTAAGAATTGCCTGGGCGCCTAGAAGCGCAGCCCTTAGTGGTTGACCGTACGTATACTCCTCCTCCCAGGCTCTTTCGGCCTCCATTATTTGTTCGTCTATTTTTTCCCTTTCGGTCGGTTCGTTTTCCAATTCTTCTATAGTAAGAAGGACATCTTCGAAAGAAGAGTAATAAACCAAACGTTCAAATTCTGAGATTTTTCCCTCCCTTTCAATAAAATTTTGATGAAACCCTTTACTTTGAGCCAAGGAATCGTTTATAAAAGACATGAAATACCTAAATTCTGCTATAATTATCGCGTCGGGTCTACATTTTTCTAGGTACCTTTCATTATTTTTTATAAGTTGAGCTTCGGGTGGAAGAAAGAAGAGGTCAGTTAATCTTTTGAAGGGTGTGGGTGCAGGTGGCTTTTTGGGGTGTCCACGAGAGGATCCCCTTAAGGGGGTATCAGATGTTTTTTGTAAATATTGTATTTTATCTTTTTTTTTATCGGCTAATCGAGTTTTTTTTTCCAATACATTTATCTCTTTTAGCCCTTTTCTGTCTAAAACTGCAATTTTTTTAGAAAATTCAGTGCTTAAGCTGTTCTTTTTTTGTTCATTGGTACGAATCCCATAATTGTACAGTTCATCAGATGATAATTTTTCTGTTGTAGACAAAGAAGTGTTTTTTTGTATCATTTCCGAGAAAGCGGCTAAACTAGGTGGATGTGAAAAAGAAATTCTTTTTTTTCCATCATTTTGATCAGAAGTTGGTATTTTTTTATAGAATGCTTCTTTAAAAACTTTAAAAAGTTTAAAAAGGGGAGGAGAAGGCTCTTCTTTGGTAAATTCCCCTTCTTTCGCTAGGCCTATTCTATAAAAATATTCTTCAGCTTTTTTCGGATCTATTTCCACTTCGGCTTCTTTCGGTTTATAAGTCAAAATAGGTAACGGCATTTTGTTAAAAATGAGTAGACATGTAAAAAATACGAGAATACCACCGATTAGACCAAAAGAATTTCTCAAATCGAAGATCAAATTCTGATAAAATCGAAACACATAGAAAAGGTACTTTTTAGACCTAATGCACTTAGTCGATCTAACCAAATAATTTTGCTGTATCCATACTAATACGAATCTAACCGATTTCATGAATAAAATGTGACCAATTAACCAACCAACAAAACTACTTGTTAAAAATAATATCTTGTTGTTGTATCGAAACATATAAACGTTGAGTAATCTGAAAAACATTGTACTTGGGAAAAAAAAGAAATGGCTCAATAATTGAAAAAAGAGATTATTCAGGAATATACATTGAATGCTGAGATTACGCGTACGCATTGAATTTTTGCGCGTAGACCCATCATCAACAAAAAAGTCTTCGTAACTGTACCACATGTAATGAAGGTAAAGATAAGGTACAGTTATGAAAGTTATTGTACGAGGCCTACTCAATACAAGACGCAGAGGCCTATAATAGATCGATATGAACATCAGGAGCTGTCCTATCGTAAAACCAGTTGATGCGGCTACCTCCTTCTCGATTGCTTCTTCTTCTCCTTCTTCTATAACCTGAAAATGAGCTTGGAGAAGTAAGAGATAAGAAGGGCCTATGGATAATGTGGTCAGAAATCCATAATAGAGTCCGACCACAACGACCGAATTCATTAGCTTCATAGCCAGAGATGCGGAATTACCTAGTAGAAAAGACGGATAAATCATATAAAACTCCTTTATTTATGCTTAAATATTTTTTGATTCCTACTATAGTAGAGTAGAATCGTTTTACTTTCTTTACTATGAAGTGTCATCGTTCCAATTTGTTATAAGATTTTTTGTGTTAGGCCGACTTCTATTGTTCGTATTTCGATTGTCCGTATCCGATGAAGATTTTTTTTTTATTTTTTTTTTCTATAAACAAAGTTGAATTCCCGGAATAAAGAGATTTTGCTATAGAAAAAGCTTTTAACGCTGCCCAATATCCCTTTTTTTTCCAAAAATTTTTACGAATATGCTTTTTGGAAATAGAAGTACGTTTTTTTGGAACTGCCATTTAAAATGTATTACTCATTGTTGTAGTTGGATGTGAAAAACATCTATTGGTCAAACGAATCTTTGTTTACTATATCATTATCCATGTATTTTTTAGATTCTATACCATACAGGGCCTCTTTGTCAAGTTTTTCATTATAGAAAAGCATAATCTAACTAAAAATATATGAAATATATATATATATTATATTAAAAAAACCTAAAATATTCAATTAAGAGAAACAAAATTTTCTATGGAGTATAATATTTATTTATAATTTAAAATACTTCGTGCGAAATTGATGAATAAATTTAATAAAAATTAAATAATTAATCAAAATTTCTACTTATACTTAAGATCTCTATATATTTTGTATATTTTTGCTGTATTTCATTTAATTTACATGTGCATATTAAGCCACATCGAAAAATTTAAGTTAGCAAATCTTAATTGAAAAGCTTGAATTTTTTCTTTTTTTTTCGAAAATCTAAATAAATCGAATTTCCAATTTTCAAATTGAAATGATATCCATAATTTAATCCCATAAATTAATTTGTTTAAAGAATCCATAATTTGAGACATTTTAGTGATTTTTTTTTATTCTATGTTATGGTAAAGTAGTAAAGTAAAGTAAGAGGTATCATATCCTTTTTTTCTATAAACTATATAAAATATATAACTATAAAAAAAAAAAAAGAATATTTTTCTATGTTTTTTTGTTTTTCGTTTGGAACGGAAGACAATCAAATAATTTTTCGTAAAACCAGTTAATAATTATGAATAAACTACTGAATAAACTTATTAAAATAACTAGTTCCTAGTTTTTTGTATTACTTATTTTTTTATTAGATTGTTTATTAGATTTTTAGTAGATCTTCTGATTCATACTATTTTTTAGTCTAATTTTTTTATCTTTATTATATATATTATAAATAACTTAACTGTAAATGAAAGTAGAATTTTTTTTGATTCCTACTTCAGAGACTTCAACATTTTACATTTACTTAAATAATTAAGGATTTACTTTTACTAATACTAACAAATTAATTATTTGACCAATTAGAACTTCTTGGTTTGAATATTAAAATAAAAAATGTTTAATAATATTAATTAAAAATTTTATTTAATATAAAATAGTAAATTAACAAATTCTATTTTTTTAAGTTATGTAAAATAAAAACTTGATTTTTTTTATTGGCTTCTTTCAATTCAAAAGAGGCAAGAACCGGCGAATCGTAAACAAAAAATAAAATTTAAATAAAAAATTTAGATATTTGATTATGGAACATATATACCAATATGCATGGATCATACCCTTCACTCCGCTTCCGGTTCCTTTGTTAATAGGAGTGGGACTTCTCCTTTTTCCGACGACAACAAAAAATCTTCGGCGTATTTGGGCTTTTTCTAGTATTTTGTTGTTAAGTATAGTTATGATTTTCTCGATGAAGCTGTCTATTCAGCAAATAAATAGCAATTCTATTTATCAATATGTATGGTCTTGGACTATTAATAATGATTTTTCTTTCGAATTCGGCTACTTGATCGATCCACTTACCTCTATTATGTCAATGTTAATTACTACTGTTGCAATTCTAGTTCTTGTTTATAGTGATAATTATATGTCTCATGATCGAGGATATTTGAGATTTTTTGCTTATATGAGTTTTTTCAATACTTCCATGCTGGGATTAGTTACTAGTTCAAATTTGATACAAATTTATATTTTTTGGGAATTAGTTGGAATGTGTTCGTATCTATTAATAGGGTTTTGGTTCATACGACCTATTGCTGCAAATGCCTGTCAAAAAGCGTTTGTGACTAATCGTGTAGGGGATTTTGGCTTATTATTAGGAATTTTAGGTATTTATTGGATAACAGGC